AAGAACACCTTGGTTTGTCGATTAATAATAGGAATTGTATATATAGAGTATTATAGAATATTTCTGTTATGTCCCAGGACAAAAAATTTGTGAATAATGAGACATGAGGAGGACTACTATGTCACTACAGGTGGACTACTCCTAATACGTGCAATTAGTCATTTTGCTAATCAATAAATGTTCAACTTCCTAACTTAAAGTCAGAATAATAAGAATTCGTTATAATGGTGGTTATCCTTTTCTTTTTAGAAAAAATAATAGAGATATTTTCCGCTGAAAAACGAAGGCTAAAACTTGAGTTTAGTGGAAAAAAAGCCCTTTATCAGATTTGAACCGATGACTTACGCCTTACCATGGCGTTACTCTACCACTGAGTTAAAAGGGCCGTTTTATTCAATTCATGAATTAGCCATTTTTTTTTTCATTATGAGTCTACTGCATATATGTATATATGTACTATATGTACATAATATATACGTATATGCATAGGAGTTCATTCAGGAACAATAAATTGGATTTACTCCAAAATAAGATTATTATTTAGAATTTTTGAAAAAAAATTATAAAAAATCATAACATAAAAGAAAGTAGGAAAGATTTTTTGGATCTAGTCATACCATTAGACTATATTGACAATTCCAAAAAACTGCTCATACTATCATCATAGTATGATGATGGTCGGGCGTATATGCCCCTATCGTCTAGTGGTTCAGGACATCTCTCTTTCAAGGAGGCAGCGGGGATTCGACTTCCCCTGGGGGTAGGGTACTATGAAAGGAAGTTGATCATAGATTATCGATAAGCCTAGAATGAATTCTTCCTGGGTCGATGCCCGAGTGGTTAATGGGGACGGACTGTAAATTCGTTGGCAATATGTCTACGCTGGTTCAAATCCAGCTCGGCCCAATAATTCACCGCTCCATGAATATGATATAACCAATTTGTCTTCCATAAATGGAAATGCCTAATCCGTAGAAATAAAGAGAAAGAATCAATTTTTTTTTCTCTATCCCTATTTTTCTCTTTCTGATCTTTCTAAGGATCTAATTCATGATACTTTACTTAATTAAGTAAAGTATCATGAAAAGCAAACAAAAAAGTTTAGTTCTTTTTTCTGATTGATTATCCACTTTTGGCCGTAAAATAATTATTGGTTACTAGTAATCCGTGTCACTCTCACTATAGCCCATATTATATGTGGATATGATATCAGTATATCATTCCTGTCTTTCTTACAATACGACGACTAGGACTAGAATGTTCTTATGATTACATTAAGAATATGTAACATTAAGAATATGTATGCCATACACTTCGCTGGGATTGTAGTTCAATTGGTCAGAGCACCGCCCTGTCAAGGCGGAAGCTGCGGGTTCGAGCCCCGTCAGTCCCGAACTAGGATCCGGTGAATTTATCAATTTATCTCTCTCTTTTCACGGAAAAGGGGGACAGGAAGCAAGATCTAATCCCCAGTGGGGATCCTTATTTCTTTTGTTTTTTATTTCGCATTTATCATCACACAAATATGGATACGGGAATTTCAAATCTTTCCACTACTCCCGATTGATAAAGGAGAGACATATCATATGTACATTAGTACAATTGGTGGTATTACTATATTCAGTATTTTTAGAGATACCATCCTCGTCTTACTTTCTTTTTCGATTGTTCTTGATCAATGAAATGGAGTAGAGTGATTCTATTTTACCGGGAGTACATACAAAAATGGTATTCGTTTATTGTACGATGGACAATGAACTTAACATAATTACCCCGACAGAGTACTTTTCAGGTTAAACCACACCTTTTCTAGTTCTGACTTTGTTTGTGTATCCTCAATGACTAATTGTAAACAATCTATCTCATTCTCATTCAAATTGCAGACATCATTTTTGATGTATGCATTCCAGTACAAATAAATACAAGAAAGAGGATACTAATAAAATAAAAGAAAAGACCGAGCAAGGACCCTTTTCAGTAAATTTGTTGGAATATTTGATCTTTTTTATTTAATCCCTTTTTTTCCATCTCACCTCGTTTGGGTCTGTGTGTGACCCATAGAATACCGGTCATATAATACCTCATAATTGTAAGTATAATACACAGGAAGGAGAGTTGTATAAGATAAGGAAGACAGTAGGTTATAGAAAAGAAAAAGTGGAAGAGGATGAAAAATCCAATGGGATTCCTGATCCAATAAAAAATCCCATTTCGTAATTAGTATGGATAAAGGATCTTCCCATGTTATACTATTCAATTCTCGACGATGAATCGATTTGATAGATCAGATATTGTTATTCATAATATTGATCCTATTCAGTATCATCAGGATCAATTCATCCCAATGAATTTACAGGAGTTAAATTTCTCATCTCTATGGGATTACATCCCGAGTTATTGCGAAGAAAAAAATAAATAAATAATGAAATTATGGAAGTCAATATTCTCGCATTTATTGCTACTGCACTGTTCATTCTAGTTCCTACTGCTTTTTTACTTATTATCTACGTAAAAACAGTCAGTCAAAATGATTAATTTGAATCTGAATTATTAGTTCTTATCAATCCTTTTTTCAATGATTGAAGAAATGAAAGAAAGGGATTAAAAGAAAATTCCAAGTCTTAAATGAAATGATCTGGTTGGAATCATAAAGTGTGGTAGAAAGGACTATATATAGTCCTTTCTACCACACTTTAGAGTATTTTTTTTATATTATCTAATATTGTATACAATGATATTATCATATAAAGTTGTATTGTATACAGATATAGACTTTATCTAAATGGAGGGTTTATATAGATCAATTTACAATATGTATGTATATGATGTATTAGATGTACATCTAATCTAAATAGTAGACTAGTACATCGAAATAGCAGTCTAATTCTATTTCTTTTTTTCGCTACATCCACTCGATTTCGATCAACCCAAAATAATCGAAGGCCAATTCTTCTAATTCCTAGGTTTCTTATAATTTTATATATAGGTTCCGGGATCCATCAAAAGAATCAATAGAGGAAGAATAGTATAGGAATATACTATAGCAAAAGAAAACAAAACCAAGGAATTTTTTTGATTTCCCATCCCAAGAAGTCATTGATTGAGCCATTAACAGATCATTTACGAAGTTCTATGGTAACTTCTTCAGATTTTGAAAGGAAGTAGATTAGTAAAGGGGACTCGGACCATTTTTCATGCTTAAACATGACATGAGATGAGTCAAAAAAGCATAAAAAAATCTCTAGGAGTCTAAAATGTTAAATGTATGATATGTGGTGGATCACTCAGCGGAAGAAAGATCTAATTTTATTATGTGTAGAACCTCTTTGGACAACCACTAGTCACTTCCAGTAGAAAGTAAGTATCGTCGTAATCTAATAGCAGAACGATTTGTTCTTAGAACAGTGAAAGTAAAGAAAGAGAGAAACAAATAAAGAAAAAACTAGGGATTGGTTTTTTCTCGTTGTAATATCCATAATTCTGGTAAGAACAGGTTTATCCAAACAGAATATTTAGGAGGAATTCGGTTGGAAAAAATTTCCTATCATGCGTAGATTTGAGTTTTGAAATACAACTAAACTATAGTAATCATTCGTTGTTTGATCGAATGGTTATTATTCATTATTGTCTTTCCAGTATAATTTTGAAAGAGAGACAAGCTTTTTAAAAATAAAGCTTCGAAAAACGATCAATGCAAAACGATCAATTAAACAATTGATACAATTCGATTACTCAATCGATTACTCAATCGATTACTCAATCGATTACTCAATCAATTATTAATATACCTAGAGTCCACTCCTTCCCCATACTACGAGTGAAAGGGAAAATGTAAAGACTACCATTAAAGCAGCCCAAGCGAGACTTACTATATCCATGTGAATTATATCTCCTATTTCTATGAAGGAATTATTCCATTATTGATCAATAATCATAGTAGAATCAATGGCGCAGAGTCAAAATAGGATTCTGACTTAAGGCTATTGATGAACCAATTCAATGAATCCACTCGTAACAGATTCTTTATAGGATTTCTGGTAGAATTGGGAAGTATTAAGTAAAAATATGATACACACACCTTTTCCTTGCAAATTGCAAAGGAATGCTCCTAATGGAACATGTGGGAATAGTAAGACCTATTGTTTGTTTTGTTACCTTTCTTTCATAAGCAAAAATAAAAAAAAAATATATATACCATCAAGATAGATAACTATCTATTGGATACCTACATTTCCTATTTGATCTAAGCCTTACTGTCTTTCTTTCTGTGAAAGAATGGGGAGACATCACTACCATTATTACATACATTTTTTTTGTAATCTCCTTACACGACCAAAGAAATCCTTTTTTTTTTTACTTTGACTCTGTTATTCTATAAGATAAGAGCCGACCAACCATCCTGATTGAATGTTTGAGTACTCGGAGTCTCTCGTAAGTATGGATACAAAGTATCTTCAGTCCTTTCCACAACTCCTAAATTGATTTCCCATCAGTCTATCCAATCTAATTCCAGACAGAGTCAGTAGACCCTACGTTAGTGTAGGTAGTGTAAGATAATTAGGAAGTCTTGATAGTCTTTCGTATAATCTTTTCTTCAATCCTAGGAGCAAAAATGGAATGTCCTTTAGGAACCTTTGGATACCAAGATTTCTGACCTCTTACTTTCGTAGTTCTGGAATTAATAAGTAAGCCTTACCTCATCCCTATTGGTATATCTGTTTGGGCCGCTACCCAGAACCCAAACAGAACCAGATTTTGAGAAAACAACTTACAGTCTTTTATAGAACTATGTATTCTATAAATCAAGTATCGACAAGCTCCGTCCTTTGCCTTTGCTTATGCAGGGCAAGAATTTGTCGAGTTCTATTCTATCAGTAGAATAAGAAATTCTAAGTATTTTGTTGATCAGGCGACACCCAGATTTGAACTGGGGATAAAGGATTTGCAGTCCCCTGCCTTACCGCTTGGCCATGCCGCCAAATCCGATCCAAAATCGATGA